ATTTCCAAACTTTACCTCCAACAAGCGTAGATTTTTTTTTTCAAAATTTTTATTTCTATCCCGATCCCAAATCATGTGTCTTTCTCGTAAGATTGAGAGCAATAAAAAAAAGAATCAAATCGCACCATCTCTGTAATAGGTAAATGCCTCTTTTTCTCCTGAAGTTGTCGGAATTATTCGTAATAAGATATTGGCTATAATTGAAAAGGTCTTATCAATAAAATTTCCATTTATCCGCGATCTAGGCATAGGTAGCAATCCATTCTATAATTATTCTCATTACCTCTCGTGGTAAACCGATCCCACAAAGAAAAGAATTGTACAGTACGAAATAACATAAAAACGGATTCATTAAGAAAAAAGATATGGGACCTGTATTTATATTTATTCAAATTGTTCTTTTTTGACAGGAATAAAAAAAAAAAAGAAAGAAATATTGGAGTACGCTTCGATTTCATCCTAATGTAAGTGGAGTAGTATACCAACAAAAGAAAGTATTCAATTTTATTTAAGTTACAGATTATAATAACGAAAAGTTTTTTATTGAATTCTCATCCAATCCAAAGAAGAAAAAAAAGGATCGAATAACCATTCTACGATGAAAAAACCCGCCTGTTTTATTTTGTATGCATAGGAGGTATACACTATACAATCAACTATATATATATAATTTTTATGAATATTTGTAATAGATCTGCAGGGTAGGGTTTGTTGTTGAGAGAGAACTATAAAACTGGACTGGAAAGGAAAGGGATTTTAGAATTCTTAAGATATGGAATCATAGTATAAATAGAATCGTGATCTAAAGAGATCCATTAACCGAAGTGCAAAAATAGACCTATGAATCAGCTGATTCGTTATAATTTAGTGATTGTCTCCGGTACCGTTATAAAATAACAGAAAAAGAGGCGAAGGCTGGTTTGGTTTTGCAAACATGAATATAATCTTTCTAACAGTTTTTTTATTTTATATTTATCCGCATAACCTCAAAAGAAAGATATTTCTTTGACTTTGATGAAAATTTATCTATTTTTATAGTTAGAATTAGAATTGATTGGTCGTTCCTATCCAAAAATATACTAGTACCGGCTCGCTATTCACTCGGTTTTTGGGTCATAATCATTATGTAGGAGAGATGGCCGAGTGGTTGAAGGCGTAGCATTGGAACTGCTATGTAGGCTTTTGTTTACCGAGGGTTCGAATCCCTCTCTTTCCGTACCTTCATCTAATTCACTGATCTTACTAACCAAAAGAGTAAACAAGCACTATATAAAAATATATTTATATTCCAACACAACAGTTAGACCTTTCTTTGATATAAAATTTTTATTCCTAATTGCTGTGGCATGGAAAATACTGAAAGGAAAAGAGTAGACAAGGAATGAAAACCTACCTCTCGTTCTATGATACCTAAATGGGAGAAAAATCCGGATCAAACCCTTATTTATCTTACCCTCAGGTTAATTTATTTCGACGAAAGGGATCAAAATTGTCCGAACCCTTGTGATTTTTTTTATTTTCGTTAGGTTTAGGTCTGGCGCGAATAATATTCTACGACTAGCAATTCATTTATTTTCAAACCGACCCATTTACTATCTATTATTTGATTGACTAATCCTTTATATTGGAATGGTTGAAGAGTCAAATGTTTTGGCATTTCGTCCTGAGAGGATGAATCGAAAGAATTTTGAATCAGAGCTCTAGAGTTTTGTTCATCCCTCGCCGTAATAATATCTCGGGGTTTGCAGCGATAACTTGGTATATCTACTATACGACCATTGACTAAAATATGTCTATGGTTAACTAATTGACGGGCTCCAGGAATAGTCGGAGCCATACCCAATCGAAAAAGGATGTTATCCAAGCGCATTTCAAGTAATTGGAGTAAAACCTGACCTGTTGACCCCTTGGCTTTACCGGCGATACGAACATATTTAAGTAATTGTCGTTCTGTAAGACCATAATGAAAACGCAACTTTTGTTTTTCTTCTAGACGAATACGATATTGAGATTTTTTACCGGAACGTGATTGGTTTCTAAGATCACTTCCGGCTCTAGGCCTTTTATTAGTTAGTCCCGGTAAAGCTCCCAGGCGGCGTATTTTTTTGAAACGAGGTCCCCGGTAACGCGACATAAAGACTCCTTATTCTTATTTATATTTCTTATTTATATTGAATTCTTATTGATGAAATTTCATTTTACAGAATAAACCTAAACTAAAACTGAACTAAATAATAAATGAAGCGAAGTTTACGGAAGTAGTGTACTTGTACTCTAAATACTCTAAAGAATAATTAGATGAATAAATATCCAGACCTTTCTATTCTATATATATTCTATATAAAGATTCTATATAGATAAAAATATATTCTATATAAAGATTCTATATAGATAAAAAATAGATAAAAGGGATTCTTTTCATGGCATAGTTGGAAGTTCCTATAAGATAAAAAATATATTTTTTCTTTTATTTCGGGTTTCAAAAGGGCATTATCAATCA